GCTTGCAATATTGTAATATTATAAGATACACACATTCTGAAGAGGCAAAAATACTAGTAGAGACTTTCCTGTTTCCGGGGGGTTTGCAGGAGCTATAAGGATCTATCGAGTATAGGGGGGTAGGGGGGTTTGACCCGCAAAAACCGAGGGGGCGATTCATAAGAAAGTTAGGGGAAACATTACACCTTTATGCTCTTGATATCACTTATGCAATTCATAAATCAAAGTTTAATATCATTCATTACATTTCCTCCGCGGGCAAGGAAATGTTCAACCTTAATTCAACATGTCTGTATGCACTCTGAAATGCCAATTGAAAGGAAAAGAGAAAAAAGAACCAGTGGCCCATTAGAGAGAACGCTCGGCATGGGGGGTAATGAGGAGTATGTATTACCACCATTAACTTATGCAAGCTTCGAGGAAAGAATGGGGGATGATACCTATAAATGGACCTGAAATAGGAACCAAATGCCAGTAATAGAGTGATAAGTGCGACCCCCACGATTTTTGTCTCAACACCCTCAATGACAGTGTACATTAAGGAATCAACTGATGGTGGTCTCTTACTACATCGGAATCTGACTTGCAGGGGTGTTGAGTCCTGGTATAACTAGACTGATGAGAGTTATGATAGGGCAATTCAATTTCGTCTTTTTAAGATAAATGTTTGTCCAATAGGGAAAAATGGTTTATGTACGTCTTCATATTATGTATTAGTTCTATGTTTAAAAACATTATAGTGGAATTTTCATTAATGTAGGGTTACACTACTTAAGATGTTTAATATATATTAATGGGGATAATACATATATGTACTATGGGGCCAAGTCCGGCAAAGAATAGTTTAATTTAGAATCCTAGCTTTGGGAGTTAGGGGTCGGGGTTAAAATCCCTTTTCTTTGAGCAACAGGAGGGATTTTAACCCTCGACATCCGGTTTACAAGACCGGCGCTCTAGCGCTGAGCTACTAATGCATTATCATCCGAGGACTTTGTTTTCTAGTCAAGCTGCGGCGGGGGAAAGAACAAGGAACAAGAAGAAGTAAAGGAAGGAGGCTACTTGCCCAATAATGACGAAGGGGTGTTCTACTGGTATACCCCCGATTCATGTTAGGATTACAACATCAGCAACTAAGAGTCAGAAGAGGAATTGTGTGAAGGGGCGGAAAGTTAGGCTTCGTTGTTTAGATGTGTGAAGAATTGGTACGACCATGAGGACAAGGATGGATGCTAGAAGAGCAAGGACGCCTCCTAGCTTATTAGGGATAGACCGCAAGATTGCGTATGCAAACAGGAAATATCATTCAGGCTTGATGTGAGGGGGCGTCACCAGAGGGTTGGCAGGTGTGAAGTTCTCTGGGTCTCCTAGAAGGTTGGGTGAGAATAGTGCGAGTGCAATCAGGGCAGCTAGAAGAAGGGCGAACCCTAACAGGTCTTTATATGAGAAATAGGGGTGGAAGGAGATTTTATCAGCGTCCGAATTGAGTCCTGTTGGGTTGTTAGACCCAGTTTCGTGGAGAAAAACTAGGTGTACTATAGTAGCGGCAGCTACTACAAACGGAAGGAGGAAGTGGAAGGCAAAGAATCGGGTTAAAGTTGCGTTGTCAACTGAAAATCCGCCTCAAATTCATTGTACGAGGGCATCCCCGACGTAAGGAACAGCGGATAGGAGATTGGTAATTACCGTGGCACCTCAAAATGACATTTGTCCTCAGGGCAAAACGTACCCAACGAAGGCTGTCATTATAACAAGAAGGAGGAGGACTACTCCCACATTTCAGGTTTCTTTATAGAGGTAGGAGCCATAATAAAGGCCTCGACCGATATGCAGGTAAATACAGATAAAGAAGAAAGATGCTCCATTAGCATGCATGTTTCGGATGAGTCAGCCATAATTAACGTCGCGGCAAATGTGAGCAACGGATGAGAAAGCGGTAGAAATGTCTGACGTATAGTGCATTGCCAAAAATAGCCCTGTTAAGACTTGGGCAATTAGACATAGCCCTAGAAGGGAGCCAAAGTTTCATCAAGCGGAGATGTTTACTGGTGCTGGGAGGTCCACCAGTGCGTTGTTTGCAATTTTTAGGAGGGGGTGAGTTTTCCGTAGGTTGGCCATTAAGGTTCTTGTAGTTGAATACAACGATGGTTTTTCAAGCCATTAGTCCTGGTGAGAATCCTGGCAGGAACCATGGTCTATATGATATACTGTTTGTTGTTTGGTCTTGTGGTAGGTCTAGCGGCTGTTGCTTCTAATCCTTCGCCTTACTTTGCGGCCTTGGGGTTGGTGCTAGTTGCAGGGATGGGCTGCGGGGTGTTAGTGGGGCACGGGGGTTCTTTCTTATCCTTAGTCTTGTTCTTAATTTATCTTGGGGGGATGCTGGTGGTGTTTGCATATTCGGCTGCATTGGCAGCTGAGCCTTACCCGGAGGGGTGGGGGAGCTGGCCTGTTTTAGGGCTAGCGGGAGGGTACCTAGTCGGAGTTGGTGTGGCGGCGGGAATAGTAGTGGGAGGGTGATACCAGGAAAGTTGAATGGTGTGTGATGAGTTTGTAGAATTTTCTATATCGCGTGGCGATATCAGCGGGGTGGCCATAATGTACTCGTCAGGAGGTGGCTTGTTGATTACAGGGGCGTGAGTGCTCCTGTTGACGTTATTTGTTGTACTAGAATTAACACGAGGGATGGGCCGGGGGGCGTTGCGAGCAGTTTAAATTGAGACGATGGCAACGGCTAGAAGGGCTGTGAAAAAGAACAGGGAGAGGTAGGTCTTTACTAAGCCTCGTTGGAGGTTACTTGTCGACGTAATGAGGGGTGTGTTAAGAGATGCAGTTGCCTTAGGTCCTGATTTTTCTAGTCAGGTTTGGTCTACTATTTGGCTAGCAATGGCTTGTCCTAAAAGAAGATTCAGTTTAGGAAGGAGGCGGTGAACAATATGTGGGAAAAACCCTAATATGTTTGAGAAGTGATGCGTGGGGGCGTGGGGCATGGTTTTAAATTGTCGGGAGGTTAGGGAGGCAAGTTCAAGGGCAGTCAGGAGGCCTAAGATGGTAACTGTGAGGGCTGCAAGCTTTAGAAGGGGGTGCATAGTTATAATTGGCGTGTTGTGTGGTACGATGTTAGAGGTAATTAGAAGGCCCGCAATAATGCTCCCTCACGCTAAGCGTTTAATAGGGTTAATTACAGAGGGGTTATTTTCATTAATAGGGGAGAGGGGGTTAAATCGAGGATGGCCCATAGAGACAAAGTAGACCACTCGAAGGCTATAGACCGCTGTAAATGAGGTTGCAAGGAGGGTGAGGATAAGGGCCCAGGCGTTAAGGTAAGATGTGTTAAGGGCTTCGATGATTGCGTCTTTCGAGAAAAAGCCGGCTAGGAAAGGGGTTCCTGTTAAAGCAAGGCTGCCAATGGTTAGGCAGGAGGATGTGAAGGGGGTTAGGTGATGCATGCCGCCCATTTTGCGGATGTCTTGTTCGTCATTAAGGCTGTGGATGATAGAGCCTGAACATAGGAAGAGTATCGCTTTAAAAAAGGCATGGGTACAAATATGGAGGAAGGCTAATTGGGGCTGGTTGAGGCCGATGGTAACCATCATAAGGCCCAGTTGGCTCGATGTCGAGAAAGCTACAATTTTCTTGATGTCATTTTGGGTAAGGGCACAAGTGGCGGTAAAAAGGGTCGTTAGGGCTCCGAGACATAGGCAAGTGGTCAGTGCTGTTTGGTTATCTTCTATTAAAGGACTAAGGCGAATGAGGAGGAAAATGCCCGCGACAACTATGGTGCTCGAGTGTAGTAGGGCAGAGACCGGTGTAGGACCTTCCATGGCGGAAGGAAGCCATGGATGAAGACCAAACTGTGCAGATTTTCCAGTGGCAGCTAAAATTAGCCCGAGGAGTGGTAAGGTAAGGTCAAACTCCTTAGATACAGTAAAGATTTGTTGCATTTCCCAAGAGTTTAGGTTTGTTGCGATCCAGGCCATGGTTAGAATTAGGCCGATATCACCAACGCGGTTGTAGACGACCGCCTGAAGGGCTGCCGTGTTGGCATCGCTTCGGCCGTGTCATCAGCCGATAAGAAGAAATGATATGATCCCTACGCCTTCTCATCCAATGAAGAGTTGAAATATATTGTTGGCCGTTACAAGAACAATCATGGCGATTAGGAAAATTAAGAGGTACTTGAAAAACCGGTTCATATTGATGTCTGCATGTATGTACCAGGACGCGAACTCTATAATAGACCACGTTACATAGAGGGCAATAGGCACGAAGATGCATGAGTAAAGATCGAATTTGAAGCTGATGTTTATATCAAATGTTAGGGTGTTGGTTCAAGTTCAGGCCGTAGCGATTGTTTCTGCGCCTTGGTCAAGGAAGAGGAAAAGAGGCAAGAGGCTAGTAAAAAATGCTAGTTTGACGGCTGTTTTGACTTCTAGTACGGCTCAGTTAGGGGTGTGGGGAGTGGGCGAGAGGGTCGTCAAAACCGGATATAAGAGGATAAGGAAGACGATTAAAAGGCATGAGGATAAAATGATAGGGGTAACGTGCATAGCTGCTACTTGGAGTTGCACCAAGAGTTTTTGGTTCCTAAGACCAACGGATGAGCTATTATCCTTTAGAAGCTAGAGGGTGCGAGTGAGCCCCGGGGTTCAACCGAGGTGGCGAAAATTAGCAGTCATCGTTGCTGGCGAGCCTCTCTCGGTGGATAAGGGGATTTTAACCCCTGTCTCTAGAATCACAATCTAGCATTTTAACTAAACTATATCTACAGGCAGTTCAACCTCACACGAGTTCAGGCTTAAGGACGAGGAGAAGGAGGGGAAGGAGATGAAGGGTGAGAAGGAGGTGCTCTCGGGAGTGGGAGGGATCTAAAGAGATAAGGTGGCTAGGGAGAGGGCCTCGTTGTGTAAGAAGAAACATGTAGAGGGAGTAGCTGGCAGTGATTAGCGTCCCTAGGCCTGTAAGAATTAGTGTTCACATCGACCAGTTGAACAATGATGTAATAATCATCAGCTCTCCTATAAGATTTGGGAGGGGGGGAAGTGCTAAATTAGCTAGGCTCGCAATAAATCACCATGTGGCTATTAGAGGAAGGACTGTTTGGAGGCCTCGGGCTAAGAGTATCGTGCGACTGTGCGTCCGCTCGTAGCTAGTGTTAGCCAGGCAAAAGAGTGCCGAGGAAGTCAGGCCGTGGGCAATTATTAAGATAAGGGCTCCTGTGAAGCCTCATGGTGTTTGAATAAGGATCCCCGCTGCTACGAGGCCTATGTGACTGACGGATGAGTAGGCAATGAGGGATTTAAGATCTGTTTGGCGAAGGCAAATAGAGCCTGTCATAATTACCCCTCACAGAGCTAAAATAATAAAAGGATAGCTGAGTTCTTTAGTTAGGGGGTCTAGAATAATAAGGACCCGTATTATGCCGTACCCTCCTAGCTTTAATAAAACTGCAGCTAGTACCATGGAGCCGGCAATTGGGGCCTCTACGTGCGCTTTGGGGAGTCAAAGGTGTGCTCCGTAGAGCGGTATTTTGACAAGGAATGCTAGTAAGCATGCTGCTCACCAGAGCTTATCTGCTCATGTGTGAAGCTGAATGTGGGGGAGGTGGGGGAGTGTAAGGAATGATAGAGTGCCTGCCGAGCTTTGGTAAACTAGCAGGGCCACCAGGAGGGGGAGGGAGCCTGCAAGTGTATAAAACAAGAAGTAGGTTCCGGCATTTAAGCGCTCTATCTGATTTCCCCACCGGGTAATGATGATGAGGGTGGGAATAAGGGTGGTTTCAAACATTACGTAAAATATAATTACCTCTGTTGCACTAAATGCTATAACCAAGAAGATTTGTAATGAGATTAGCAGGGAGATGTAGGTTCGTTGGCGGTTAGTGGGTTCCATTTTTAAATGGTTTTGACTTGCAAGGATCATGAGGGGAAGAAGTCAGCAGGTTAGGACTAAAAGGGGGGTAGAAAGAGGGTCAGAAGCCATGTATGGACTAAGAAAGGACCAGCCTGTATCAGAGGGAGCGGCCAGTCATAGCAAACTGGCAACCGCAATAATGAGGCTATAAAGAAGGGTGGAAGATCAAAGGTGCTTTTTAGGTGTGAGTCAAGTTGATACAAATAAAAAAATTGTTGGGGCAAGAATTTTTAGCATTGTAGGAGGTTAAGGCTTTGGAGTCGGTCAGTGCCGTGTGTACGTGCAGTAGCTACCAGAAGGGCAAGGCCTGCACTCGCCTCACAGGCCGAAAAGGCCAGGAGGATTATGGGGGAGGATGCAAAGTTTGTTGAGTCGAGCTGAAGAGTTCATAGGGCCAAGGCAATAAATAGAGAGAGCATTATGCCTTCAAGACAGAGGAGGGCGGAAAGGAGATGTGTTCGGTGGAAGGCGAGGCCTGCTAAGCCCAACATAAAGGTGGATGAAAATGCGAAGTGTGCTGGAGTCATTAGGTAGATATGGGCTTTAACCATAAGTTTTTGAGCCGAAATCAAATGTTTTTATTAAACTAAATACCTATTCTGCTCACTCGAGACCTCCTTGAAGTCATTCATAAATTAGGCCGAGAGTTAAGAGGGTGAGGACAAGAGAGGCCCAAGAAAAGGTTAAAAGGGGGGATGAGAGCTGGTCACCTCACGGGAGGGGGAGAAGAAGTGCAATTTCTAGGTCAAAGAGAAGGAAGAGGATGGCGACTAAAAAAAAGCGGAGAGAGAATGGAAGCCGTGCTGAGCCAAGGGGGTCAAAGCCGCATTCGTAGGGTGAAAGCTTCTCGTAATCAGGGTTCATAAGCGGGAGCCAGAAGGCAATTAGTGCTAGAATAGTAGAAAGGGCTGAGGCGATGGTAACCATAATTATAACCAAATTCATTATCTTTCCTTGGATTTTAACCAAGACTGTGTGATTGGAAGTCACTCGTACTAACACTAATACTAGAAAGATTATGAGCCTCATCAGTAGATTGAGATGTACAAGAATAATCACACTACGTCAACGAAATGTCAGTATCAGGCAGCGGCTTCAAAGCCAAAGTGATGGTCTGATGTGAAGTGATATTGGATTTGGCGAAGAAGGCAAACGGCCAGGAAAGTGGATCCGATAATTACGTGTAGGCCATGGAAGCCTGTGGCAACAAAGAAGGTGGAGCCATAAACCCCGTCTGCAATTGTAAAGGGGGCTTCATAGTATTCCAATGCTTGGAGGGTTGTAAAGTAGAAGCCAAGGAGGATGGTTAAAGTGAGAGATTGGATTGCTTGCTTTCGGTGGCCCTCTATGATGCTGTAATGCGCTCAGGTTACTGTTACCCCAGAGGCGAGAAGGACTGCTGTATTTAACAAAGGGACTTCAAAGGGGTCAAGTGTAGTAATGCCGGCGGGGGGTCAGCAGCCCCCTAGTTCGGGAGTTGGGGCGAGGCTTGAGTGATAGAAGGCTCAGAAGAATCCGAGGAAGAAAAAAACTTCCGATGTAATAAATAGAATTATGCCGTAACGGAGGCCTTTTTGGACGGGAGGGGTATGATGGCCCTGGAAGGTCCCCTCCCGGACGATGTCCCGTCATCATTGGTACATGGTTAAAAGGAGGAGGACGAGTCCTAAAGATATAAGAGTAACGGAGTTGAAGTGCATTCAGATCGCAAGACCTGAGGTCATTAAAAGGGCAGCTACTGCGCCTGTTAGGGGTCAGGGGCTGGGGTCAACTATATGGTATGCGTGTGCTTGATGGGCCATTAGACGTTTTCTTGTAGGTAGAGGCTTAAGAGAAGAACAAACACGTAGGCTTGAATTATAGCTACGGCAACTTCCAGGAGGGTAAGCAGGAGAAGTAGGATGGAAGTAAGAATGGCTGTGGTAGGCATAATCGGGAGAAGAACGAAGGCAGCAGTAGCAATGAGTTGAATCAGTAGGTGTCCTGCAGTTAAATTGGCCGTAAGTCGGACTCCAAGGGCTAGAGGTCGGATAAATAGGCTAATGGTTTCAATGATGATCAGTACGGGAATCAACAGCGTAGGGGTGCCTTCTGGGAGGAGGTGTCCTAGGGCATGCGTTGGCTGGGTGCGCATGCCAATAATAATGGTAGCAAGTCAGAGGGGGACGGCGAAGGCCATATTAAGGGATAGCTGGGTGGTAGGTGTAAAAGTATATGGAAGGAGGCCTAGCATATTTAGGGAGATAAGGAAGAGCATTAAAGAGGTTAGAATAAGGGCTCACTTGTGACCGGGGGGATTGATTGGTTGAAAGATCTGTTGGGTAAAGCGGGAAACAAACCAGTTTTGGAGGGTTAAGAGGCGGTTATTTATTCATCGTGTTGATGGTTGGGGGAACAGGACTCAGGGTAGTGTAAGTGCTAAAGCAATCAGTGGAATACCTAACAGGGTGGGGCTTATAAATTGATCGAAGAAGCTTAATGTCATGGTCAGTTTCAGGGCTCTGCTTGGGGTTTTTGTTTGGAGTGGGATACAGGCTCGTTAGGGAATGTGTGGGCAAGCACTTTGGGTGGAAGAATGGTTAGAAAGACAATTCACGAGAATACAAGAATCAGAAATCAAGGGGAGGGGTTAAGTTGTGGCATTTCGCTAAGGGTGGTTGGGGGTCACCATTCTTTAGCTTAAAAGGCTAACGCTGTTCCCTGTTTAGCTTCTTAGCGAGGCGTCTTCAAGTATTAGGGAGGATCAATTTTCGAAATGTTCAAGAGGAACGGCTTCAATAACGATAGGCATAAAGCTGTGATTTGCACCACAGATTTCTGAGCATTGGCCGTAGAAAACTCCTGGGCGTGAGGTAATGAAGGCTGTTTGGTTTAGACGGCCAGGGACTGCGTCTATTTTAATACCTAAGCTTGGGACGGCTCATGAGTGGAGAACGTCGTTGGCAGAGACTAGGACTCGAACTGGGGACTCTACGGGGATTACCATTCGGTGGTCTGTTTCTAGAAGCCGGAATTGGCCGGGAGTAAGGTCTTGTGTGGGGATTATATACGAGTCAAATCCGAGGTCTTCGTAGTCCGTGTATTCATAGCTTCAGTACCATTGGTGACCTATGGCCTTGATTGTTAGGTGGGGGTCATTAATTTCGTCTATTAGGTATAGGATGCGCAGGGATGGAAGGGCAATTAGAACTAGAATTAGTGCTGGGAGAAGGGTTCAGATAATTTCGATTTCTTGGGAGTCCAGAATAAACTTATTTGTAAGTTTTGTGGTAACTATGGCCACAATAATGTAAAGGACTAGGGTGCTAATTAAAAAGACAATTATTAGGGTGTGATCGTGAAAGTGGAGAAGTTCTTCTATTACAGGGGAAGCTGCATCTTGAAAGCCTAGTTGGGAGGGATGTGCCATTGATCAAGACACGCGGGGGTTCAACCCACGATTCTGCCTTGACAAGGCAGTGTAATGTACTTTACTAGTGTCTTATGAAGAAAGTGACAGAGCGGCCATGTGGTTGGCTTGAAACCAATTTACGGGGGTTCAATTCCTCCCTTTCTCGTAGTTTAAACGTTTAGTGAGTGTGCTGAATTTGAACGAATGCGGGTTCTTCAAATGTGTGGTAGGGAGGAGGGCAGCCGTGCAGTCATTCCACGTTAGTGGCTGTTAACTCAACTGATAATACTTCTCGTTTGGCAGCAAATGCTTCTCAGATAATAAAGAGGAACATGATTACGGCTACTAGGGAAATTAGTGAACCAACTGAAGAGACTGTGTTTCAAAGTGTGTAGGCATCAGGGTAGTCAGAGTATCGACGAGGCATGCCTGCTAGGCCGAGGAAATGTTGTGGGAAGAAGGTAAGGTTGACGCCAACAAATATAACGCCGAAATGGATTTTGGTTCATGTGCTGTGAAGTGTGTACCCTGAGAAAAGTGGGAATCAATGAACAAAGGCAGCAAGGATTGCAAACACGGCGCCCATGGATAGAACATAGTGGAAGTGAGCGACTACGTAGTATGTATCATGAAGTACGATATCTAGGGACGAGTTGGCTAAAACGATACCAGTAAGTCCTCCAACTGTAAACAGGAAAATAAATCCTAGAGCTCAGAGAAGGGGGGTTTCTCATTTGATAGCCCCTCCGTGGAGTGTGGCAAGTCAACTGAAAACTTTCACCCCGGTAGGGATGGCAATAATTATTGTAGCGGAAGTGAAGTAGGCCCGGGTGTCTACATCCATTCCGACTGTAAACATGTGGTGGGCCCATACAATGAAGCCAAGGAGGCCGATGGCCATTATTGCTCAGACCATTCCCATGTAGCCGAACGGTTCTTTCTTGCCGGAGTAATAAGCTACAATGTGGGAAATTATTCCAAAGCCGGGAAGAATAAGAATATATACTTCGGGATGGCCAAAGAATCAGAAGAGGTGTTGGTAGAGGATGGGGTCCCCTCCTCCTGCAGGGTCGAAGAATGTTGTGTTTAAATTACGATCTGTGAGCAGCATGGTGATGCCGGCAGCAAGAACAGGAAGAGAGAGAAGGAGAAGAACGGCAGTAATAAGAACGGCTCAGACGAATAGGGGGGTTTGATACTGTGAAATAGCAGGGGGCTTCATATTAACAATTGTTGTAATGAAGTTAATGGCGCCAAGAATTGATGAAATTCCTGCTAGGTGGAGGGAGAAAATTGTTAAGTCTACGGAGGCCCCTGCATGGGCCAGATTGCCTGCAAGAGGGGGGTAAACTGTTCAGCCTGTCCCAGCTCCTGCCTCTACGCCTGAGGAGGCCAATAGAAGGAGGAAAGAGGGGGGAAGGAGCCAGAAGCTTATGTTGTTTATCCGAGGGAAGGCCATATCGGGGGCCCCAATCATTAGGGGGATCAGTCAGTTGCCAAAGCCCCCAATCATAATAGGCATTACCATAAAAAAGATTATTACAAATGCATGAGCGGTGACGATTACGTTATAAATTTGGTCGTCGCCCAGGAGAGAGCCTGGTTGGCTTAGTTCAGCACGAATAAGTAAGCTGAGGGCAGTTCCGACTATACCGGCTCAAGCACCAAATACTAAATAAAGGGTGCCGATATCTTTGTGATTAGTTGAGAAGAATCAACGTGTGATTGCCACAGGTAAGATGGCTGAGTGCTAAGCGGTGGATTGTAGCCCCATGAACAGAGGTTCAAATCCTCTTCTTACCACAGCTCTGGAGTGTCATCACGTAAGATTGCAAATCTTAAAAAGCAGACTAATCGTTTGCCGGGGCTTTCCCCCGCCTATTTGGCCCGGCTAGGCGGGGGAAAGGTAGACAGATGCTCGCTGGTTTGGGCGCTTAGCTGTTAACTAAGAACTTGTAGGATCGAGGCCTGCCTGTCTAGAAAGGCTTTAGCTTAATTAAAGTGTCTGCTTTGCATGCAGAAGATGTGGGTTAGTGTCCCGTAAGTCTTATTCAGAGGCTGGGAGATTCTCACTCCCGCTTAGGGCTTTGAAGGCCCTTGGTACTGGTGCTATCCTAAGCCTCTTACCAGGTGAAAAGAGCAGCAGCGGCAGGGGCAAGGGGGAGAAGCCAGATTGTTGCGGAGGAGGCGATGGCCAGGGGAAGCGTTGCCTGGAGTGAGGGGAGACGCCAGGGGAGTGTGGCTGTGAGGTTATTAGGGGTTATGGTTAGGGTCATTGCATAAGAAAGTCGGAGGTAGAAGAAAAGGCTCAGGAGGGCAGAGAGGGCAGCGATGGTTGCAAGTGGGACAAGGTCTTGCTTGGTTAATTCTTGCAGGATTAACCACTTAGGGAGAAAGCCTGTTAAAGGTGGGAGGCCCCCTAGAGATAGAAGGATGAGAGGAACAATTGAGGTGAGGGCAGGGGCCTTAGCTCAAGAGGTGGCGAGGGTATTAATGTTCGTGGCATTATTAATTTTGAACGAAACAAACAAGGAAAAAGTCATGATGAAGTAGATAATAAGGGTTAAGAAGGTGAGGGAGGGGGAGAATTGGAGTACAAGGATCATTCAGCCCAGATGTGCGATTGAGGAGTAGGCCAAGATTTTTCGGAGTTGGGTCTGATTTAGGCCGCCTCAGCCCCCGACCAGAGTAGATGCAATTCCAAGGACAAGAAGAGTAGTTGCGTTGGTGGGCTGAACTTGAAGGAGTAGGCAGAAGGGAGCAAGCTTTTGTCAGGTGGACAGGATAAGGCCCGTAGTCAAGTCTAGTCCTTGAAGGACCTCAGGCATTCAGGTATGGAGGGGGGCAAGGCCAATTTTAAGTGCTAGAGCGAGGGTAATTAGGGTTGTTGGCAAGGGGTGGGATATTTGGTAAATGTCTCATTGGCCGGAAAGTCAGGCATTGGAGATACTTGCAAAGAGTAGTATAGCAGCCGCAGTAGCTTGTGCCAGGAAATACTTGGTGGTGGCTTCAACTGCGCGGGGGTGATGGGATCGGGCTATTAGGGGAATAATTGCAAGTGTATTAATCTCCAAGCCCATTCACGCAAAGAGCCAGTGAGAGCTGGCAAAAGTAATAGTAGTTCCAAGACCTAATCCGAACAGGAGGGTGGCAAGCATATAAGGGTTCATTAGCAAAGGAAGGATTTTAACCAACATGTTTGGGGTATGGGCCCAAAAGCTTGTTTAGCTGACTTTACTAGGAAGTAGTGTAGTGGGAGCACTAAGAGTTTTGATCTCTTCAGGTAGGGTTCGAACCCCTTCTTTCTAAGGAGTCGGAGGGATTTTAACCCTCATGATTCACTCTATCAAAGTGGTCCTTTAATTCAGGCACAACTCCATGGTCTAAAGCTGAGGGGGCAGCCCAGACAGGGCAATCGGGAGGGAAAGATGTCAGACGACAAGGGCTAGCGTTAGGGGAAGAAAGTTCTTTCAGATAAGATGTATAAGTTGGTCGTACCGGAAGCGAGGATAGGAGGCACGGACCCAGAGGAATAAAACAGAGAGAAGAACTGCCTTGATTATCAAGGTAATTGAGGTTAGTTCAGGGACTGTGTGAAATACAGAGGAGCCAAGAAAGAGAGTAGCGGAGAGGGTATTTATCAAAAGGATGTTGGCGTATTCGGCCAGGAAAAATAGGGCGAAAGGCCCCCCCGCATATTCAACATTGAAGCCTGACACAAGCTCTGACTCCCCTTCAGTGAGATCAAAGGGGGCGCGATTTGTTTCAGCTAGGGTGGAGACGTACCACATGGCGGCTAAGGGTCAGGCTGGTAGAATTAACCAAGTGCTCTCCTGCGCGACGCTAAAGGTTTGGAGTGTAAAGCCCCCCGTAAAAATAATGGTGTTGAGCAAGATAAGGCCTAGGCTCACTTCGTAGGAAATAGTTTGAGCTACGGCCCGGAGTGCCCCAATAAGCGCATACTTGGAGTTTGATGCTCATCCTGAGCCCAGGATGGAGTAGACAGCCAGGCTTGAGAGGGCTAGAATAAAAAGGATCCCCAAATTAAGATCGGCGACAGGGAAAGGGAGGGGCATAGGGGCCCAAAGGGTAAGTGCAAGGATAAGGGCCATGACGGGGGCAACGAGAAAAAGGAGGGGGGAGGCGGTGGAGGGTCGGACAGGTTCTTTCGTTAGAAGTTTGAGGGCGTCGGCAAAGGGTTGGAGGAGGCCGTAGGGTCCGACCACGTTTGGGCCTTTTCGTAGTTGCATATATCCTAGAACTTTACGTTCAACGAGAGTGAGAAGCGCGACTGCTAAAACAACAAAGAGTACAAGGACCAGGGGGCCGACGAGGGCATTTAGGAGCGTTGAAATCATAGTCAGGGAGAGGACTTGAACCTCTGTTTAAAGGGTTTAGGTCTTTTGCATTAACCGGGCTTTGCCACCCTGACAGGCTATTATCTTTAGCAGGGGAGGGCACCCTTTTGTCTGATTTAGTTGGTGGCATCAGGTTAGGGTGAGGCGTGCTTGGGGCAGGGGCCTCTTCTTCTCGGTCCTTTCGTACTAGAAAAGAACGCTTCATAGATAGAAACTGACCTGGATTACTCCGGTCTGAACTCAGATCACGTAGGACTTTAATCGTTGAACAAACGAACCCTTAATAGCGGCTGCACCATTAGGATGTCCTGATCCAACATCGAGGTCGTAAACCCCCTTGTCGATATGGGCTCTAAAAGGGGATTGCGCTGTTATCCCTAGGGTAACTCTGTCCGTTAATCGGCTGTGCCGGATCTGTAAGGTCAGAAATTCTGTTGCTTAGAGCTGTGGCTCTTGGGTTTGAGAGTGTAGTACTCTTGCTCCACTCGGGGGTTGTGTGGTTCCCCGCGGTCGCCCCAACCAAAGACATCAGGGCAGGTTTCAATGGGTTTTATCCCTTGGCAGAGGGTTCTTAACATGATCTGTCATTGTGTCTAAAGCTCCATAGGGTCTTCTCGTCTTATGTCGGTATCCCCGCTTCTGCACGGGGAGATCAATTTCATTGACCTAGAGAAGGAGACAGTTAAGCCCTCGTTTAGCCATTCATACAGGTCTTCATTTAAAAGACAAGTGATTGCGCTACCTTTGCACGGTCAAGATACCGCGGCCGTTAAACATTAGTCACAGGGCAGGCGGGACCTCTCATATGTAGTTGTCGAGAGGCGATGTTTTTGGTAAACAGGCGAGGCTTGAGCATAATTTGCCGAGTTCCTTCTTCTCTTTTTAGTCTTTCCTGGTTGGCACACCAGTGTAGGGTTAACGGTAAAGTTGTAGAGGCTCTTCTTGTTATCAGTTTTTACTCTAGTTCCTTCTTGGGTTAGGTCCGTTAATTCTCGGGGGTGGGTCCGTTCTGATTTACACATGTGCTTGGAGAGAATCATATTCTCTTATTACTCATATTAGCATGATCTTTCCTATTGGGGATAGGATGGCTTGGTAAGGTAAGGGGAATGCAAAATACTAACGGGATAAAGGGTAATTTGTATATTTGAGCTTTAACGCTTTCTTTCAGGATGGCTGCTTTTAGGCCCACCAAAATATTTACCTTTAAAAATTTGTTTGGAATCCACCTGCTAAAGTTGTATCTTTTTTCAAAGGGGCTGTACCCCCTTCGAATAACTCTTTTAGCATTCTCGCTTTCTGGGCTTAGGGCAGGCCAGAGTTGATAGGAGAAGGTAAAAGGCTAAACTTCTATTTATTTCCCAGGCAACCAGCTATAACTTGACTCGGTAGGTCTGTCACCTCTACTCAAAGTTCTTCCCACTCTTTTGCCACAGAGATGGGTTCGCCCTATTATTAGGCTGCCTTGGAGTAGCTCGTCAAGTTTCGGGGTTTCAAACTAAAAAACTTTTTGCTTGAGGGGACTTGCTAATTCATGATGCAAAAGGTACGAGTATTAGGCTCTGCTTTTTTATGCTTTACTGAGTTCTTTCACTTCTCTTTCAGCATTCCCTTGCGGTACTTTTTCTATAGCGCTCATGTTTTCCTTTTCTGTCGCACATACTTAGGTGGAAAAATGATTTGATTTGTGGGGTTAGTTTATAGGGGTTTATGTATATAAAATTTTTGAGTTTAGGTTAAGAGGCTAGCTGTTGGGCTTCAGAGCGACCCGACTTGCACGGGTGACTTCTCAGTGTAAGGGAGATGCTTTTCTGTCTTAGCTACGATCTGATTTTTCCAAGTGCACCTTCCGGTACACTTACCATGTTACGACTTGCCTCCCCTTTGCCTGGCTAAGGTTTTATAGAAATGAGGGTGTTGGCTTGGGGAGAGTGACGGGCGGTGTGTGCGCGCTTCAGGGCCGGGTTCAGCAGGACACTCTGCTTCCTACTTACTACTAAATCCTCCTTCATGTGCTGTTGCATGGCACAATCCGTATTTCCTCCACGAGGAAATGTAGCCCATTTCTTCCCTTCTCATATGCTACACCTCGACCTGGCGTTTTGGGCTTTACCAATTTTGCTTACTATAGTTCCTTCACAGGGTATGCTGACGACGGCGGTATATAGGCGGGGAGAACAAGAGAAGGTGAGGTTTAACGGGGGTTATCGGTTCTAGAACAGGCTCCTCTAGAGGGATCTAAAGCACCGCCAAGTCCTTTGGGTTTTAAGCTAATGCTCGTAGTTCCCGGGCGGATAATAATTGTAAGATATTATCGAAGTTTAGGGCTGTGCATAGTGGGGTATCTAATCCCAGTTTGTTTCACAGCTTTCGTGGGGTCAGGGGTAATAAAGCTACTTTCGTTGTTGGGCTTCATGCTCTCGAGTGCGTATAACAGCTGTGAGAGGGTTTGGCTTTAGTTGTTGTGATTCCCTAACCACGCTTTACGCCGAAGGCTGTCAACTTGAGCCTCTCGTATAACCGCGGTGGCTGGCACGAGTTTGACCGGCTCTCTTAGCTTTAACTAAGTCAAGTTTTCACTTATGGCTTAATGTTTATCACTGCTGAATTCCCTTGGGGGTGCGGCTAAGCAAGGTGTTATGGGCTGCAAAGGCGTGCCTGATACCAGCTCCTTGTTTCCTAGGGAGGAAACTGTGGGGCATTCTCGCGGGGGTGCGGATACTTGCATGTGTAAATATTGCTAAAGCTGACAGAAAAGTCAGGACCAAGCCTTTGTGCCCGCGGGACTTTTCAGGGCCCATCTTAACATCTTCAGTGTTATGCTTTGTTTAAGCTACGCTAGC